TCTACCGAGCTAAAATAATATGTCGATAATTCTAGTAAACTAAAGTCATCATTTAATAGCTATCCTATTTTGCTTCAATTTCTTTTTTCTTTGTAAAAAAGAAATTGAAATATTTAGTTACGATTAGAAATATACTTTTCTATCTCCATCCATGGATCCCTTACTCATACTCAGTCAATTGGAAGTATTGATCCAATTCAATAATTATGTTTCGCAATTTAATAATCCAATTTAAAAAAATTTAAGTGAACTTTGGATACAAATCACGAGAATTTATATTTTTCCTCGAATTTGTCATTGAGAGGTAAAGAATTAAATCCTTTTAAGAAATAAAGTTTTTTATCGGAATATGAATCAAACCGAAAGATCCCTTAACTTTTTAAGGGAGTTACTCGAACGAATCACACTTTTACCACTAAACTATACCCGCCACAATGCTATTATTATTATTATATAATAATATTATATAAAAAAAGGCCTTTTGTCGAAGAGGGAAAATTTGGGGTAATCAAGACAGGATCGTAAAATAATTATGAAAATGGGAGGGTTGACGTTTTTGAGGGGATTCCAAAAAAAAATTCATAAAAAAAGAGGTCTAATTTAAATAACTAAATAAAAAGTTATATACTTTTCTTTTGCTAGAGGCGTTTTGATGGAGACAATTCGCCAAAACCGCTGAAATCATAACAAAAAAAGCGCATTGTGTAAAAATCCATAGGTTCTTTTTTTTATTCCAGTCTTTTATTCCAGTAAGAGTAAGGTCGTCACAAAATAAGGAAGAAAGAATAATAAGAAATGCCGTATTGATATTGATGTTATATTCTATAATAAGAAAAAAGAATGGAAATAGTCCTTCGTCTTTTTGTTGTTGCTTTAATAGCAAACCTTTTTTTTTTTTCAAATATTCAAATAAGAGAAACTTAGCTAGGATTTGTTGGAACAAAAAAAGGCCCGGCTAGGTTCTTACCAGGCCAGGCCGAGCGAATAAAAGAAAAAGGGTCCTTTCATTTCAAATTTCAAAGGGGTCGTCTTTATTTTTCCTTCTGTTTTTTTATAGTGAATCTTCCGAGCCCTTACTTCAAATAATAAACGTTGTAGATATAATATAGATAAGCTAAATAAAGAAAAAATTTTTCAATACTTATTTCATGTGTAATGTAACATAGTAATTGTCTTTTTCAATTGGGAGAGATGGCTGAGTGGACTAAAGCGGCGGATTGCTAATCCGTTGTACGAGTTATTCGTACCGAGGGTTCGAATCCCTCTCTTTCCGTTTTTGTTGATGACTTTATATTTCATTTCTCTTTAAAATTGCGACAATCGTGTTTTTGTTTTCTAGTTAAATTAAACATGTGGAATAGATAAAAAAATCCTAAGAAAATTGAAAAATCAAGCAAGGAAAACGAAAACCCCTTTTTATTCTTCACGTCCAGGATTACGCCCCGGATCATTAGATAGGAATCCAAAGATAAATAGAGAAACAAAGAATATAACTACTGTGTAAACGAAAAGTTTGAGAGTAAGCATTACACAATCTCCAAGATATTTTTTTGGAAAAAATGAGAAAAGAGAATAGATCCTCCGTTTTTTAAATATTTTGACACCAACAAATTAAGTGCTTTATCAAAACATAAAAGAATTTCACAGAAAATAAAATTCAGTTGTCATAAGAGTCTTTCAGTACTAAAAAATTCTTTCATACCTCCGATTCGATTGGGGACCACCCTTATTAGGGTCTTTAAAAAGGGCAGAGCAGAATGGGGAATACAGGGTGAGCCGGATTTGGATTTATCGCAGCTATCCAATCAAGAATTTAAATGTTTGAATTGAAGGTTCATAGTGTAAGACTTATTTGATCCTATTAGTTTTTATAATTTTTCTCGAATAAATCATGAATTTTCTAGGATAATAAATAGAATATAGAATTTAATATTAAGGTAAGGATATCATCGAAAACTTACAGCAGCTTGCCAAACAAAGGCTAAGAGAAAAAAGAACAAAGGTATGACTGGCATAAGATCTACGATTGGATTCAAAAAAGCATAGGCCTCGGGCAATTTGGCGAAGAAAAGACTACTCGAAGAAACGGCAGAAGTAAGACAGATACAGATCAAACTAAAGATATTAAGCATAACAGACATTTTGTTCTTGTAGATAATTGCATTTTGATTGAGTTATTGATATAAGGAAAAATGAATTAAAGTAAGGTAGACAAAAATCCTTCTTTTTCTTTGAACCGACCCAATCAAAAATTCTCCAATTCTCAAACAAAGGAGAATAGAAGAAATCATACTTTCATAGAATATCTTAATTGAATTCTATGTAATGATCAATGAATTCAGTTGAATTCTATATCTACAGGCGTAAAAATACTAGCAAGAATCTACTCTAATTCTATAAAGATTTTTTATAGATATTCGCCCTGGAGTTGACCAAGACCCAATAATTATATTATTCTTTCTGAGTATAGAATGGAAATCTAAATGGGGCGTGGCCAAGCGGTAAGGCAACGGGTTTTGGTCCCGGTATTCGGAGGTTCGAATCCTTTCGTCCCAGGCATATACACTGGAAAGGTTTCTTTTGAGAATAATGTTCTGTTTAAATGATTAATGCCTAATTTTGGATAGAATTCTTGGATAGAATCTTCTTTTTTTTCCCAAACCGAACTAACGGAATTGAGTGCAAATGACATGCAGATATAATTCAATATTTTTCATCATATGTTCATTCCCTTCATATTGAAGGGGTTTATCTTAGCTACTTAATTTGAAGAAAAACCTTACGTCTCATCTATTTTTGAATTTTCAACAATACATTTTATTTTGAATTAGAATAAGAAAGAACCTTTCTTTCCTATCTCTTATTCTCTAGCCATTAAACTTAAATTAAACTTAAATGGGGTAGCCAAATTATTCGGATTCTAAACAAGAGGGAAGTTATTACATTCAATTAATGGGTTAGGGGTAAACCAAAAAAAAATACATAAAAAATGATGAAATGCTTAGCTTAACATTATATGTATTGTTATTATCTGATTTCGTTCTATTTCAGTGACAATAGTCTTTCGTTTTTTTTGAAAAAATCCCTTATAAATTCAAATAGTTCCTTTTTTTATGGTTTTATGGAATATTCATAATAAAGACTGTCGTTCTGTCTATCTGATAGGTCCGAAAAAGCCCAATTCATTCATCTTTTTAATAAAATTCGAATCGAAAGAACAAGTACTTAAATCTTCTCTTATATGAGTCTTTTTTATCCATCTCATATAAAAACGGGGTTTTTGTTCAATCCATTTATCTGCTTTAAATCGTTGATGGTTCAATTCGAAAAGAAACAGATATTGATCTTTTTTTGATGATCAAAATCGAAGTCTTTACTGTAAAACTTTATTCATAATGATGTTGAAATAGGAAACTTTTTAGATTAGAAAAATTTTTAATGATTGCTTATTCTGAGTTGAATCTTTGGCATTTAAAGAAGTGAGAGATGGGTCATATTGAGTAACTAAAAATAGTAAAAAATTTCATTTATTCGTATTATTTCTATATTTCTTTTCGTTTTTTTTATAAAAGGTGTTGCATTCCTACAATAACATACAATAAGAGTTGGGATCTTGCTAAGATTACTTTAGAAAATTTTTTGCCATCTTTTTTTTGTATAGAAGAAACAAAGTATAGATTACTATGTTTATGTATAGACGGAACCAATGACTATTCATGATTCCATAAGTGAATCAATCCCATACGGGTTCCAAATAAGAGGGATGTTATGGTAAAACTTCGTTTGAAACGATGTGGTAGAAAGCAACGTGCGACTTGAAGGACACGATCCGGCGTGGATTTTTATTCTTACATCCGCCATCTTTTCTAAGAATGAAGGTGCTCTTGGCCCGACATCAGGTCTGTTTCACGAGAATCCCGCTTTTTGGTGGGTTTTAATGAATATAGTACATGGTGGAGCTCGGGTAGAAATTAAAGTATTGATTTCTCTTTTAGGGGGCAAGAATCTAGGGTTAATACCAATCAATAAATTGGAACAACTTCGTAAGTATATCATCAATATAGAAATTGAAAGGATCTGATTCGGTCAAGTTTTCAATTAAAAAGTCAAATTTGTTGGAATTGAGAAAACTCTTTCGATGCAAAGTGGATCGTGTGGGAATCGACCGTTTGTATGATTCTTTGAGATTTTGATATAAAGAAATCACAAAAGGGGTATGTTGCTGCCATTTTGGAAAGATTAAGAAGCACTGAAGTAATGTCTAAACCCACTGATTTAAAACAAAGAAAAGAGGATCCCAGAACAAGGAAACGCTGTTTTTAAATTGTCTCAATAACTAGATTCTAATAAAGAATCAAAAAAGGATTCTATTTTAAATGAGATAAAAAAAGGGGGGTTAAAGACCATTCAAAAAAAAAAAAAATTGCCTAAAGATTTTTATCTTTTAAGCTATTTGAGAATTATCCAACTTGAGTTTTGGGTACAAATGATTTTGTATTTTTTCAGTAAGGACAAATAAAAAAAAGAGTTCAATCCGAGGCTAATTGATTTTTTCAACTCGTTTGCCATTCATTAGAATTCAATACGTAGACAAAACTGAAAATCATTTTTTCTCGAGCCGTACGAGGAGAAAACTTCCTATACGTTTCTAGGGGGGGTCTTGTTCATTTACTTAGATCTATCCCAATGAGCCGTCTATCGAATCGTTGCAATTGATGTTCGATCTCGAAGAGAAGGAAGAGATCTTCGGAACGTGGGTTTTTATGATCCAATAAAGAATCAAAGTTATTTAAACGTTCCTGCTATTCTATATTTCCTTGAAAAGGGCGCTCAGCCTACAGGAACTGTTCGGGATATTTTTAAAAGGGCGGAGGTTTTTAAGGAGCTTGGTCCTAATCAAACTAAATTCGATTTTCAATTAAGGAAATAAAGAAAAGGGGCAGTAATTCTTATAAAAGAACCTTTTTCTATTCTTTATATATTCTTTTACTTTTCTTTAT